TGGTCCTGGAGGTATAATATCAACCACTTGACGTCCTTCTGAAGCATCAACTATGGTTATTTCATATCCCCCCTTTTCTTTACGTGCTATTCTGCTTACTATACCAGCAGATGTAGCATTATAAACTGTATTGTTACTCTTGCTACCATCAGGATAAATCTGACCCCTTCCCCTGTTCCCACCTACATATATGGGATATTTTAAGAAGTGAACGTCTTTTTTCGTAGCAGGGTCGGGGGAAAGAATAGGAAATACGATTTCACTATATTTCTGACCGGGAACAGGACCTATCACAAGAATATTTCTTTTATTAGGACGATAAAACTGAAAAGAAAGATTGCCCATCTTTTCTTTCATTTCGGGAGAAATACGATCGGGGGGGGCTAATTCGAATCCCTCAGGTAAAATAAGAACAGCTCCTACATTCAAAGCTCCCTTTTTACCATTAGCAAGAACTTGTTTAAGTTGCATATCATAAGGAATTCGAACAACTGCTTCAAATACAGTATCAGGAAGCACAGCTTGCGGAACTTCAATATCCACGGGCTTATTAGCTAAATGGCAATTGGCACATACAATTCGCCCAGTTGCTTCTCGTGGATTTTCATAACCCTGCTGCGCAAAAATGGGATATGCATTTGAAATAGATGCTCGAGTTATTGCATATATCATGATCGATACATAAATGGATCGAGTCATCTGTTCTTTTACCCAAGAAAAAGTCTTTCTATTTTGCATGGTCCAATCATTGATCCCCGGAATTTCTACAATAAATTTGATAGGTAACTAGTAGAATTCCCTATCCACAAGTTTGCCATTGTATTGATTGTACTGAAAGAATTGTACTGGTGGAATATAGTATGAATACCTTGAATTGAAAAGGTAGAAGTATAAAGAATAAGTAAGATGAAAAATGATTTATTTATACATGAAGAAAGATTCTGATTTGATTGATATCAAAAGATCTAATGAATTATTCATTCATTGAATGATAAATTACTACAAGCGAAGGAGATACACGATTTAAAAAATGGAAGATCCAATATTTCACAATTGTATCTAGAATCACTGGAAAAGTGGAAACAAGACCAGATATAATCTGATCATTCTGAGCCAATCCAAAATCGTTGTAGATCGAACCAATCATTAGTTCCCAACCATGGGTCGAGTGAAATCCGATCCATAAATCAGTAACTAAAAGAATCGAAAAAGCTTTGATTGTATCACTTAAGTTATAGAGAAATTCCTGAATCCAAGAATTTAGAATGAAAAGTTCTTCATTACCCAGAAAAAAATAACCACTTAGAATAGCGAAACAGATTAGATTTGTAGAGAAATGCAAAATGATATGGAAATGAGATTCATTGTGTCTTTGGACCAATTGTATAGTTTCCTTGTGCATTCCTATACGAAGCCTTTGCATATGTGTCTCCGAGTACTCCTTTATCATCTCGTCCAACAGGAATAGTTCTTCTAATTCCATAAATTTTTCTAGAACATTTTTCTCTTGAATATCATTCAAAAGGATTTCGGATTGCCTGGTATTCCACCAATTAAGAACCCAAGTTTCTAGACATTTCTTAAATGAGAGAGAAACCCACCAGGGCAAAAAGAGTATAGACACAAGATATGGGAGGGAAGCCAATGCTTTCTTTTTTTTCATTCTGTTTCCGTGATGTGAATTGTTAATGAACCTGTTTCATTCGTCGATTCTATCTGAGATTTCTATGAAACACGAATTATATAAAAAGAGCCTATAACTCTAACAAGAACAAGGTATCGAACCTATGGTTCTTTTCCTATTTTTGTTTTTGTGTAAGAATTGAGTCTTTGGATCTAGAATAGAACATAGAAGAAGGGCCCTTTTCGAATGAAAAAAGAAAGAAGTAAATATTCTTTCCATATTCCAGAGATCTCAATTAGGCAAATTGTAACCAATTTCCTCTTCATTTCTTCCTTTCGATGAAGACTCGAAAACCCATTTGAACTAACGAATAGAATTTGGATTTAAAGACGAAACCTACCGGATCCTTTAATTCTTTTCTTTCTATTTCGAAAGATTTCACTGTCTAACCGCAGCGCGGGGATAGGGTATCAATTCAAAGGCCTAAAAAGAGGAATTCTGTTTTACGAAAAGAAAAGAAATGTTAGGATATTTTATGAATCTATACTTATTAGACTCTTTTCTTTTTACTAGTATAAAGAATGAAGCTGGACGCCATGTGTATACAAAATAGTTTTTGTGTATAAATAGTTTCTATTCTCCTTAATCTATTTTCGTTCATTAGTTCTATTATATTTTCTATTTTCTTAGTCCATATACGTCCTCCTGCTTTTGAGATGTATTAAGTTCCTTCTCTCATGCTGAGATTTCTTCTTCAGTTCATTTCAAAATACTTCAATGGGTACGCGCAAGAAATAGGCCAATTCGGCAGCTTTTTGTTCAATTTCTCGTGGAGTCAAATTCTCATCAGTACGGGTCAAGGGAATGGCTCCTTGGCCCCTGATTTCCATATAAAGGACACGGCGAGGAAAAAGACCCTCTCTCACCTCCATTCTGATTGATTGGATATCTTTCAGAAAGAAACGAAGGAAGATACGACGATTTCTTCCAGGAAATCCCCAACGAAAAAGGGACATTATCCCTTCTTTTCTATCAAATCGGTCATAACCACTACCTACATTCCATGAAATTGTGCACCACAAATAAGAACTAATGAATAGACCTGCGATCCCATAGAAAGACATCACGATCCCTTGTGGGAAAAAAAGAATTTGCTGAGACGGAAATACGGATATCAGATTTTTACCAAGATAACTGGAAGTTCCAACCACTAAGAATCCTAATGAACCTAAAAAAAGGATACAGGCCCAGCAAAAATTACTTGTTTTTCGAGACCCCGTTATAAGTTCTATCCATATATGTTCTGATCGCCAGTTCATACTATACTAGATCCAGTTGCATTCGATTGGAATTGAGAGAATAACTCAAATGGATTTGACTCGATTTTTATTGCTTGATCCCTAAGTAACTTTCATCAACTAGCAGCATTCCGACGGGAACCTTTAGGAATAATTGGTTAGATACATTGAGTTTCTATTTCAAATATTTTTCAAAAAAGATTTGCTGATGATCATTTTGAATTGAATCATTTAATTGATTAAGCTATAATCGCATATACACGCATTAATGCGTATATTATGCATCGGCATACATAAAAAAACAACTATTTGTGAAAGGCCACATATCATATATCCTACCATATTACATTAAAAGAGTATCTGTATGATGATCCAGTGTTGAAAGAGATTGATGAGATTTGGTCCCATCGTATTTAAACAATCTTATTTCTTTGGACATAAAGAGATAAAGAAGCCATTGCGATTGCCGGAAAGACTAGGCCCACTAAAGGAACAAAAATAGAGGGAAAGTTCAAATCTATCATAGAATGGGTACCTCGATTTCATATTTGTACCTATTATAATTCTAAATTATAATTATAAAGATATCTTATGATAAGTCTATCTATTAGAAAGAATATTAAGATAATCTTAATATGAAGTATTTCAGAATAAATAACGAATGTAGAACTAAATGAAGTGTACCTATTCCTCTTTCTACACGAATATGTATGAGAATCCGCTTTCAGAAATTGGATTCTTCTTCTCCCATCCTTATCTTCATCGTCTTTCTATCTTTCCTTTCAAAACACCTTTTTTGTTTTGAAAGGAAAGATAGAAAAGAGTTTCTTATGAGTTCCCGACTTTAACCAATTTTATTCAACAAAAAGGGATTCCTAGTGAAAAACGGGGGTTCTCGCTAAATAGAAAGAACTTCTATATTCTTCTTATTTGTTATTTGAATATTTCTATTTTCTTTCTTTTATTTGAGATTTCTTCTTTCTTTTTATTTCATATTTTCTTTTTCTTTCCCGGATTTCTCGGAAGGAGAAATCAATTCTTTTTTATCTTGTCGATAGAGGGATGCTTATTCCTAATCAGGAAGAGAGGTAGAATAAAAAAAGGATCCGGGCAAAAAGTCATTATCCAAAACTTTTGACTCTTACTACACTTATAACTGATGTACCCAAAGAAAACACCATCTTCTTAGTTTTGTTTTTTTCATTAGAATGAACTAAATGCTTATTCGCTACAAAGAAAAATAACTGAAGCTAGTGCTATACTTCCATTTGAAAATGAAGAATTTCAATCTTTTTTAAAATCTTTTTTTAATCTTGATTCAAGGGAAGGAAACCATGTAGCTGAAATAACTCATTCAGAACACCTTTTAAAGGATTACGTGGTACAATTGGGTCGAATAAGCCCTTAAGGAATAAATACTCAGCCGCTTGTGAACCGTCGGGTACTGTCTTTTTCAATGTTTGTTCAATTACTCTTTTACCCGCAAAAGCAATGTAGGCATTAGGTTCAGCAATAATGATATCTCCCAACATACCAAAACTTGCTGTAACTCCGCCAGTTGTAGGAGATGTAAGGATTGATACATAGAATAACTTTTTCTTTGATTGATAATCATATGAAGCAGAAGATATTTTAGCCATTTGCATCAAGCTCAAACTCCCTTCTTGCATGCGTGCTCCTCCAGAAGCACACACAATAATGACAGGTAGAGATCGATTAGTAGCATACTCGATCAAACGGGTGATTTTCTCACCTACTACAGATCCCATACTACCTCCCATAAACTGAAAATCCATAACTCCAATTGCTATGGGAATACTATTTAATTGACCTACGCCCGTTTGAACAGCTTCAGTTAAACCCGTTTTTCTTTGATAAAAAGAGATGCGATCTATATAAGGTTCCTCCTCTGAATGAAATTCAATGGGGTCCATAGAGACCATATCTTCATCCATAGGCTCCCAAGTGCCAGGATCAATAAAGAGTTCAATTCTATCTGAACTACTCATTTTCAAATGATATCCGCAGTGTTCACAAATATTCATTTTTGAACTAAAAGATTTTTTATAATTTAATCCATAACAATTCTCACATTGAACCCATAACTGCTTGTATTTTGTATTTCTATCTAAATCATTAGATCTTTCTCTTATATTGAAAGAACTGCTACTAGTTTTGATACTAGAATTTCCACTTTCAATACTACTTATACTTTCCGTACAAATGAAACTAGAAATGTAACTGTCGATACCACTGTAAATGTCACTCTTAAGACTGATTTCAAAACGAAGATAACTATCAATGCAACTATTAATGTGATTATTCCAATTAGATTGAGTATCATACATGGAATAATAATAGTAGTAATTACTACTATTAGATCCACTATTCAAATAACTAGGAAAAAGAATCTCTAGTTCACTCAAAGAAGAACTAGCATTGTAAATATCAAAAATCTGATTTTCAATATCAAAATATACAGAAGAAGTGTCACCATTACTATTTCTAACTAAAAAAGTATGATCAGAGATCAAACTCCAAAAATTCCTGCTATCAAATAAATAATTTAGATAATTCATATTACTGAAACTAAAACTGTGCCAACTAGTAATCTTTTTCTCCGCATCATTTAGAATAGTTTCTTCACTTCCACTGGTATGTCCAAGAGCATCAAGACTATCCATTGATTTACTTAGTCCACACCTATGTTCTAACTTCTTGTTAGACAACATCGAATTGAACCAACATTTTTCCATAGATTCTTTCCGCCCCCTATTTTATGAAAACCTAATACTAATAGATGAATAGTCATTCGATGAATAAAAAATCATTTTACTATTTCTTTTTTCTTTCTTTTTCTTTCTCATCAGAATTCAAATGAAGCATATGATTATGATCCAATCATTCAGATTGTTAATGAAAAACGAGCGAGTCTTGAAAAGATCTCCTTTTGAGGAATCTGTTGAATCATTTCAATATTATGATAGAATTTTTTCCTCAAAAAAAGATATATAAAGACAGGTTTCTCTCATGTAAAACTTTCAATTCTCATCAAAAAGATACATAGTTGTTTCTTCCCATAAATTCAAAATGAATTCTCGTCTCGTAGAATCTCGTGTCATATAGTCAAATAAGAAAATGAGTTTCTATTACAACAGGGAACGAAAAAGACAATATACAGGATAGGGGTAGAAGGGATCCTTCCCTTGGCTTGATCTATGGCCTGAAACTAAGGAATAGAAAATGATCCACCAATCCAATCCCAAGGATCCATAATTCAGCCTATGGATCCAACAATAAAGAATAGAATAGATAAGTTGTTTAGTCTTCCTTCGATCTTATCTTCTTATGTTTATATTTTGTATATACTTGTATATCGTATTGTATATCTATCGTAAGGTCTGTACATATAAAAGATATATGCAAATACACAAAGACCCTCATAGTTCATAGTATTATAGGATTAGTATTATAGGATTAATATAAGATGTCTTTCTTTTTCTTCGGCCCAATCTTTCTTTTTTTGAGAAAAAGAAAGATTGGGCCAAGTTTCATTGCAATCAATTAGGAGAACAAACAGGAATTGCTAAATTATACGCGCTTATTTTGTCTCTTTATCCACCTTATCCACCTTATCCACTGGTTCGAACTCGAATGTGATCTCTTTCCATACTTCACAAGCGGCGGCTAGCTCAGGACTCCATTTGGCAGCTTCACGAATAATATCATTACCTTCACGAGCAAGATCACGTCCCTCATTACGAGCTTGTACACATGCTTCTAAAGACACCCGATTAGCTACTGCACCGGGTGCATTTCCCCAAGGGTGCCCTAAAGTTCCTCCACCAAACTGTAGTACGGAATCATCCCCAAAGATTTCGGTTAGGGCAGGCATATGCCAAACATGAATACCCCCTGAAGCCACGGGCAGAACACCTGGCATAGAGACCCAGTCTTGAGTGAAAAAAATACCACGACTTCGATCTTTTTCAATAAAATCATCACGTAACAAATCAACAAAACCCAAAGTCATCTCACGTTCCCCTTCCAGTTTACCCACTACTGTACCAGCGTGAATATGATCTCCGCCAGACATACGTAATGCTTTAGCTAGTACACGAAAATGCATACCATGATTTTTCTGTCTATCAATAACTGCATGCATTGCGCGATGGATGTGAAGAAGTAGACCATTGTCGCGGCAATAATGAGCCAGGCTAGTATTTGCGGTGAACCCCCCAGTTAAGTAGTCATGCATTACGATAGGAACTCCCAATTCTCTGGCAAATACCGCTCTTTTGATCATTTCTTCACATGTACCCGCAGTTGCATTCAAGTAATGTCCTTTAATTTCACCCGTTTCGGCTTGCGCTTTAAAGATTGCTTCGGCACAAAATAAGAAACGATCTCTCCAACGCATAAATGGTTGTGAATTTACGTTTTCATCATCCTTAGTAAAATCAAGTCCACCCCGTAGACATTCATAAACCGCTCTACCGTAGTTTTTTGCGGATAATCCCAATTTTGGTTTAATAGTACATCCCAATAGGGGACGACCATACTTGTTCAATTTATCTC